TTGTGAATTAAGTTTAGTAATTTATAAAAATTATATATTTTATTTTTACAATGAAAATGTAAGGTTTTTATTAAACTATATAAATAGAAATATAAATGGAATTTAACCATTAAAAATAAAAGTTAGCAGCTTTTTTTTGTACATCATATTTCCTTAATTGGGGAATTTTCCCAGTTATATCATTAACAGTGATACGCCTCTTTTTGGCTTCAATTAATAGAATAGGGGTAAAAATTACCTAAGATTAGGTCGAAACTAATTGCAATATATCGCTTCATATTCAAGGTAGATTGAACTTCAATACTTTTTGAATGCAAATCAAATGTTATAATTAACTACAACCCTATTTTGATCAGTTTAATATACCTTGATTTCATTCGTGGTATAGGCCCCCTAATAAAATTAAAATAAAAATTACAGAAGTTAATGATCAGACTAATAAGTTTGAATAATTAATAATTAATACTATAGGTAGGATTAAAGCAATTTCTACATCAAAGATTAAAAAAATAATTGTGATTAAAAAAAATCGTAGTGAAAAAGGTAATCGTGAAGATGATTTTGGATCAAATCCGCATTCAAAAGGTGAGCTTTTTTCACGGTCAATTAGGGATTTCTTTGATAAAATAGAGGCTAGTAGTATTACTACTGAAGAAAGAAGTAAGATAATAGTTCTAATTCTTAAGATTGAAAAAATTATTTATACTATTTTATTAATAGACCTTATGATTGGAAGTCATATATACTTTATACTATATAAATAAAAGGTTAGCCCCCTCATCAGTAAATTGATACATAAAGGAATAATCAGACAATATCAACAAAATGTCAGTATCATGCAGCAGCTTCAAATCCGAAATGATGAGTCTTTGAAAAGTGATTATTTAGGTGTCGAATTAAACATACTAGTAAAAAAGTAGTTCCAATTAAGACATGAACCCCATGAAACCCTGTTGCTATATAGAAAGTAGATCCGTAAACGGAATCTGCAATTGTAAAAGGAGCTTCAATATATTCATATGCTTGAAGGATAGTAAAGTATACTCCTAATAGGACTGTAAAAAATAACCCTTGTGTTGTTTGAGAATGGTTTCCCTCTATTAGACTATGATGGGCTCATGTAACTGTTACTCCAGACGCTAATAAAATAGCTGTATTTAAAAGAGGAATTTGGAATGGATTAAATGATTCAATTCCAGCCGGTGGTCATATAGCCCCTAATTCAATAGCTGGAGAAAGGCTTCTGTGAAAAAAGGCTCAAAAAAAAGAAACAAAAAATAATACTTCAGATAAGATAAATAGAATTATTCCTCATCGTAATCCAATTGTTACTGCATGAGTGTGTAGCCCTTGGAAAGTACCTTCTCGAGATACATCTCGTCATCATTGATATACTGTAAGAATTGTAATAACATTACCTAAAGTAAATAAAGAGATATCGTATTGGTGGAATCATTTAACTATACCAGAAACAGTAGTTATAGCTCCGATTGCTCCTGTAAGGGGTCATGGGCTGTAATCTACTAAGTGGAATGGGTGATTTGAGTGTGTTGACATTAATTTACTTCTCTAGAATAAAGAGTTCTTAAAACGGCAAATACATATGATTGAATAATAGCTACAGCAGACTCAAGTACTAAAAGTGCAATTTGAGCTATTAATAATAGTGATGCAATTATATAAGATAGTGAAGGACCTGTGTTACCCAATAGAGTTAGCAATAGATGTCCGGCAATTATATTAGCTGCTAATCGTACTGCTAGTGTTCCTGGCCGAATGATATTTCTAATTGTTTCAATACATACTATAAAAGGTATTAGAACAGCTGGGGTTCCTTGTGGGACCAAATGAGCAAATATATGTTGTGTATGGTTAAGTCATCCGTAGATTATAAAACATAATCATAAAGGAAGAGCTAGAGTTAATGTTAAAGTTAAGTGACTAGTTCTAGTGAAGATATAAGGGAATAAACCTATAAAATTATTAAATAAAATTATTGAGAATAATGATACAAAAATAAAAGTTCTTCCATTGTGTCCAGTAGGGCCTAGTAGTGTTTTGAATTCATTGTGTAAAGTTAATAAAATTTTATTTCAGAAAATGTGGTATCGAGAAGGTATAAATCAGTATATTGAAGGAATTATTAAAATTCCGATAAAAGTACTTATTCAATTAAGAGATAAATTAAAAATACTTGAAGAAGGGTCGAATACAGAAAATAAATTTGTTATCATTTTCAATTTATTGAATTTAATTTAATAGAACTAAGGCTATGAGATTTAGGTGAAGAGGGCAAAACAGAATAATAATTTATTATATTAAATAATACAAAAGTAATAGAAAAAATAATAAATAAGCTTAATCAACCAATAGGGGCTATTTGTGGAATCAAAAAATATCAATAGTTTGATAATTTTAGTTTGACATACTAATGTTATATATTTAACTAATTTTTTATTTCATTAGAAGTAAGTGCTAATTTACTATTGAGTGGTTTAAGAGACCAGTACTTGCTTTCAGTCATCTAATGAAGAATTTATATTTCTTGAAATTCATTTAATAAAATAATTTACTGGAACTCTTTCGATTACAATAGGTATAAATCTGTGATTTGCTCCGCAAATTTCTGAACATTGTCCATAAAATAAACCGGGTCGGTTAATTAAAAAGTTAGTTTGGTTAAGTCGGCCTGGAGTTCCGTCAATTTTTACCCCTAATGCAGGTACTGTTCATGAATGAATAACATCTGCAGCGGTTACTAGAATACGAATTTGGGAGTTTATAGGTAGTACAACTCGGTTATCTACGTCTAATAATCGAAATCCATCAATTGGTAATTCATTTGTAGGAATTATGTATGAATCAAATTCTACATTTAAAAAATCTGAATACTCATAACTTCAATATCATTGGTGTCCAATTGACTTTAGAGTAATAGATGGCTCATTAATTTCATCTAATAGATAAAGTAAACGAAGAGAGGGAAAAGCAATAAATAATAATACAATTGCTGGCAGAATAGTTCAGATTACTTCAATTGTTTGTCCATGTAGTAAGAATCGGTTAGTATATTTATTAAAAAATAATATAAATATTAAGTATCCTACTAAAATTGTAATTATTACTAAAATTAATAAAGCGTGGTCATGAAAGAAAGTAAGCTGTTCTATTAGAGGAGAAGCTCTATCTTGTAGTCCTAAATTTGATCATGTTGACATTGGTTCTAACAAAAGTAAAATACTTTATAAATGGAGCTTAAATCCATTGCACTAATCTGCCATATTAGAAATTAGTTAATAGAGGTAACTCAGAATAACTGTGTTCAGCAGGTGGCGTATTTTGGTATCACTCAATTGAAGAATTTAGTTGTATTGGGTAAATTACTTGACGTTGAGTAACTAAACTTTCTCAAATAATAAATAAGAAAAATAAAATTCCTAAAAGGGAAATTGATGAACCAATAGTTGATACAACATTTCAAGTAGTGTATGCGTCTGGGTAATCTGAGTAACGTCGTGGTATTCCAGCAAGTCCTAAGAAATGTTGAGGGAAAAATGTTAAGTTTACCCCAATAAATATAATTACGAATTGACTTTTTAATCACTTAGTATTTAATGAAAGTCCTGTAAATAAAGGGAATCAGTGGATAAATCCTGCCATGATTGCGAATACTGCTCCTATTGATAATACATAGTGGAAGTGGGCAACTACATAGTAAGTGTCATGAAGAATAATGTCAAGTGATGAATTGGCTAATACAACTCCTGTTAACCCCCCTACTGTGAATAAGAATACAAATCCTAAAGCTCATAAAATAGCAGGTGAGTAGTTTAATTGAGTTCCATGAAGAGTAGCTAGTCAACTGAAAATTTTAATTCCGGTAGGAACAGCAATAATTATTGTAGCTGAAGTAAAGTATGCCCGCGTGTCTACGTCTATACCAACTGTAAATATATGATGTGCTCACACAATGAATCCTAGTAATCCAATAGCTAGTATAGCATAAATCATTCCTAAAGAACCAAAGGTTTCCTTTTTTCCTGATTCTTGGCTAATAATATGAGAGATTATTCCAAATCCTGGAAGAATTAAAATGTATACTTCTGGGTGTCCGAAAAATCAAAATAAATGTTGGTATAAAATTGGGTCTCCCCCTCCCGCTGGGTCAAAAAAAGATGTGTTTAAATTTCGGTCTGTTAGTAACATAGTAATAGCCCCAGCAAGAACAGGTAATGATAGAAGTAATAGTAAAGCAGTAATTACTACTGATCATACAAATAATGGTATTCGATCAAAGGTAATTCCAGTAGATCGTATATTAATTACAGTAGTAATGAAATTTACAGCCCCTAAAATTGACGAAATTCCGGCTAAGTGTAATCTAAAAATAGCTAAATCTACTGAGGCCCCACCGTGAGCAATTCCTGAAGAAAGCGGAGGGTAAACGGTTCATCCTGTACCAGCTCCATTTTCTACTATACTACTGACTAATAATAGTGTTAGTGAAGGAGGTAACAATCAAAATCTTATATTATTTATTCGTGGGAAAGCTATATCAGGTGCCCCTAATATTAGGGGTACTAATCAGTTTCCAAACCCACCAATTATAATAGGTATAACTATGAAAAAAATTATTACAAATGCATGGGCAGTTACAATAACATTATAAATTTGGTCATCACCAATTAGGGCTCCTGGGTGTCCTAATTCAGCTCGAATTAGAATTCTTAAAGAGGTTCCTACTATTCCGGCTCAAGCTCCGAAAATAAAATAAAGGGTTCCAATATCTTTATGATTTGTTGAAAATAACCATTGTCGCGATTAAATGGCTGAAGTTTAGGCAGTAGACTGTAAATTTACTTATAAGAAATAATTCTTTTTAATCAGGCTTTATAGTCAATAATGATATTAGACTGCAATTCTAAAGGAGTAAAATTTTACTAAGGCTTAAAAGATTGATACTTATAATTATAGCTTTGAAGGCTATTAGTTTTTTAACTTAAAGCCTTAAAGTATAAAGTAAATAATTCTTACTAGGAACAATCCAAAAGAAGAAATAAATGAAAGTAATAGGTAAAAATTTATTGAAAAATTTCTAAAATTTACTTCTGTTATTCAGTTTGGTTCGTAGTAATTAAGTATAAATGCAGAATAACATAATCGTAAATAAAAATACAAGGTTACTAAAGTCATTACTGTTAATACTGTTATTACAAATATTTGGTTGTTAATTGAAAGCGTTTGAATTACGAGTCATTTTGGGAGAAATCCTAAAAATGGGGGTAACCCTCCTAAAGAAAGTAGATTTAAGAATATTGTAAATTTGAATGTTTTTGAAGTTATAAATAATGAGAATAACTGATTAATATGAGAAATTTTAAAGATATTAAATAAAAAAATTAAATTGAAGGATAAAAATGAATAAAATATAAAATATCTAATTCAAATTTTTTCTCTTGAGTAGATTGTAATTAATATTCATCCTAAATGGTTAATTGATGAATAAGCCATTAATTTTCGTAGAGACGTCTGGTTTAGACCTCCTAGAGAACCAATAATTACAGATAATAATATACTTACTATAATAAATGAATTTATTGATAGGTATGATATAAGTATTAGAGGAGCTAATTTTTGTCAGGTCATTAAAATTAATGAGTTTATTCATGACAGACCTTCTATTACATTAGGAAACCAGAAATGAAAAGGAGCTGCACCTCTTTTTATAAGGAGAGACGAGATAATTATCATTCTTGTAATTCTGTTTCTATTAGTATCGATAGAATTATTTTCTAGCATAAATAAAATAATAGCAAATAATAATACTGATGAAGCTAATGCTTGGGTTAGGAAGTACTTTAGGGAAGCTTCAGAAGATATTAAGTTATTATTGCCTCTTATTAGGGGGATAAAAGATAATAAATTAATTTCTAAGCCTATTCAAGCTCCTAGCCAAGAATTGGCTGAAACAGTAATTATTGTTCCTACTATTAAAATTACTATAAATATAATTTTAGAAGAATTATTAAAAATTAAAAAGAAAAGGATTAAAACCTTTATAAATGGGGTATGAACCCAGTAGCTTGATTAGCTTATCTTTTTATATTTTAGTGTACGATGCACAAAAGTTTTTGATACTTTTAGAAACGGTTTAATTCTGTTAAATATAAGTTTATTTTTATCATAATTTAGTAAGATATGGTCTAAATAGCACACCCACAAGTTTATTACTGTTAAATTTAGGATTATGCAAATATTTTTTTGTAAAAATTAGATATAAATTTTCTTTTTATTTACCTAAATTAATATAATAATGAATGTAGCTATAACTACATAATCTACTCTATCAAAGTAGCCCTTTTGTCAGGCAATTCATTTCCGTCAGTAATCTGAAATTAATTTTTTTTTTTAGTTTATACAGTCATTTTTTAAGATTTAGAAAAATATTTGGATAAGTTATATTAATATAAATAATAAATTATAGTTTTATTTATAAAAATTGTGTTTGTCTATTTATAGTAACTTTTTATGGCATATATAGTACTATATTTTATGTAAATATTTACTATATAGATTAAATAGGTAAATAAAATTAATTTCTACTTAATCTATTGAATTATAGAAATGAAAAAAGAATATGTATTAATTTATATATATATAAATGTTTAATGAAGCATGCATTCATCTTTAAATTGAAAAAAAAAGAAAAGGGTTGAGTTACAATATTTTTAGATCATCTATATATATATAAATGATTTATTAATACATAAATATCTATTAAAGCAGGTATATAGCTAAGTTGAAATTTCCTGAAAAGGTAAAACGGTAAGTAATTTTTAGTAAATGAAAAAGTAATTGATTAAATTATTNAAAAAAAAAAAAAAATTAAAATATTTTTATACATGGATGTTTATCAGAAATTTTTAACTTAAGACAGATTTTTATTGTCATCAGAATTTTATAAAAATTATGAATAAATATTGAAATGATTTTCATTCTAAATATTAGATGAATTTTTAATTGATTAATTTTTAATACTTAGTTTTATTATTAAAAAGATAATTATAAGAGTATAAAATTTAATTTTTTTTAGAATAAAAATTTTATAAAGTATAAGTTACGCCTAATTGGCTTTTCATGTACTTTTTTACAATGAAAACTTATTAATTTGTTGTTTAGTTTAGGGGAACTAGACTTCTTAGAGGTATTTTTTCATTTTAATCGGGTGTGAATTGATTTGTCTATCAGTTGCTCTAAGTAGGTGAGAATTGATAAGTTCGGGTTTGTGAGAAGGTAATATCATCAGACCTAGTTCGTACAGAATTCATTCTGTTTAAATCGATAGGTTAGTTTGCATTTGGTTAAACGCTATGGGAGGAGATACAAATAAAGACTATTAATGTAGTAATTTATTAATTTATTTTATTTTGTTAATTATTATTATTTTAATGGGATCAATAAATATATTTTTTTATTTGATTTTTATAAATTATTAAGAAAATCTGTTAAAATTAAGTATATTTTTAGTTATTAATTAATAATTTTATTTTTTGAAATTGTTTAGTTAACATTAATTATTTACATTAAATAGATTTAGAAATAATTGTTAAAAAATTTTGAAATTTTGCAAAAATTTTCAATTTTTTGCATTTTTTTGCAAATTTTTGCAAGTTAAAAATTTGAGTTTAAATGACAATTTACCTTAAATTTGTAGTTTTAAAAAAAAAATTTTTTTAGCGAAAAAAAAAAAATTAAAATTTTTATAAAAATTATTATTATTAATAATTTATAATTTTTAATTATTAATAGTTATTTTTTTGTAGATTAATTTATTTATTTAATTATCTAAATTCAATTATTTATTAATAATTCTTAAGAAATACTTTAAAATTAGTTATTAAAATGTTATTATTTAAAGCTTTATTTTGGCTTTGTAATTCGTTATTAATTTGTTTTATATGTAAATTTTTGTGAGAGATGCTATTTATTTAAATAATAAATAACATAAATAAGTCGCAGTAATTAATATTATTGATTAAGGAAACTTAGAAATAGAAATATTAGTTAACATTGGCTAATTTCGTGCCAGCAGCCGCGGTTACACGAATGATGTAAATGAATTTCATCAGTAAAAGTTAAATAGTTATTTTAAAATAAAAATAAATTTATTAGGTGAAATTTTAAATTTATAAATTTTTATATAGTATTTATTGAAGCTTAAAAATTTTAGTAATAAACTAGGATTAGATACCCTATTATTTAAAATGTAAACTTATTGCTAGAGTAGTAGTAGTTATGTTCTTGAAACTTAAAAAATTTGGCGGTATTTTAGTCTATTCAGAGGAACCTGTTCTGTAATCGATATTCCACGATGGACCTTTCTTGAGCTTGTATTTCAGTTTATATACCGTCGTTATCAGAATATTTTATAAGAAAAATAATTTTCTATAATTTTTATAAAAATTTATATCAGATCAAGGTGTAGCTTATGCTTAAGTAGAAATGGGTTACAATAAAGTTATTTATATGGATACAAATATGAAAAATTTGTTCAAAGTGGATTTGATAGTAAAATTATAAAGATTAATAATTTGATTTTAGCTCTAAAATATGTACACATCGCCCGTCGCTCTTATTACTAAGGTAAGATAAGTCGTAACATAGTAGATGTACCGGAAGGTGTATCTAGAATGACAATTTAAAGCTTATTAAGTAAAGCATTTCATTTACATTGAAAAGATTTTTGTGCAAATCAATATAAATTGAACAGATTTTATTTATTAATAATTTTATTTATTTATAATTTTATATTAAAAATAATTGTATAATTAATTGTTTTAGTATTGTATAAAGAAAAAATAATTTTAATAATAGTTTAGTAGTATTGTGAAAGAATATTGAAATAATTTGAAAAATTTTTGTTTTAAAAGAAAATTTAATTTATTGTACCTTGTGTATCAGGGTTTATTAAATAAAAAATAATTATTTATTTTTCTCGATTTTAAAAGAGTTAATAAGATATTTAAGTTAATGTGACAAAATTATTTAAAATATCTTATTAGAAATGAAATGTTATTCGTTTTTAAAGGTTTCTAGTTCTTTTAGAAATAAATTTAATTTAGGAAATTAAAATTTATTTATTTAGTTATATTAATTAAATAATTTTTAATTTCTAATATTCTATGGGATAAGCTGTAGAATAAATATTTAAAAGTAATAAATAATGATTTAAAAATATATGCTTAGAATTAGCAATTATTAAAAAATTTGTTATAATTTATTTAATAAATTATATTATTTATTAAACTTTAATTATTTATAAAAGTATTTACTTTAATATTAAAAGTAAAGTAATAATGATAAAATTAGTATATTTTTATGTAAAAATAATTTTAAATGAAAAGTTTATGTAAAGAATTCGGCAAAAATAATATTCGCCTGTTTAACAAAAACATGTCTTTTTGAAATTAATTTAAAGTCTAGCCTGCCCACTGATATTTATTAAATGGCCGCAGTATACTAACTGTGCAAAGGTAGCATAATCATTAGTCTTTTAATTGAAGGCTGGTATGAATGGTTGGACGAAATATTAACTGTTTCATTTAAATTTATTATAGAATTTTATTTTTTAGTCAAAAAGCTAAAATTTTTTTAAAAGACGAGAAGACCCTATAAATCTTTATATTTTGTTTATTTTAATTGTGAAGATTAATTTTGTTACTATAAATTAAAATATTTTATTGGGGTGATATTAAAATTTAATAAACTTTTAATTTTTAAAATCATTAATTTATGAATAATTGATCCGTTAATAACGATTAAAAATTTAAGTTACTTTAGGGATAACAGCGTAATTTTTTTGGAGAGTTCATATCGATAAAAAAGATTGCGACCTCGATGTTGGATTAAGATATAATTTTGGGCGCAGCCGTTCAAATTTTAAGTCTGTTCGACTTTTAAATTCTTACATGATCTGAGTTCAAACCGGCGTAAGCCAGGTTGGTTTCTATCTTTAATTTATTAAAATATTTTAGTACGAAAGGACCAAGTATTTGAATAATTTTATTTTTTATAATGAATATAATTAATATAAGCTATTTTGGCAGATTAGTGCAATAAATTTAGAATTTATTTATGTAATTTTTATTACAAATAGTACTTGTTTCATATCGAGTTAATTTTATCATTAGTAGGGAGATTATTATTAATTGTTTGTGTATTAGTAAGAGTTGCTTTTTTAACCTTATTAGAACGAAAAGTATTAGGATATATCCAAATTCGTAAGGGTCCTAATAAAGTTGGAATTATAGGAATTCCACAACCATTTTGTGATGCAATTAAGTTATTTACAAAGGAACAAACTTATCCTTTGTTATCGAATTATATTTCTTATTATCTTTCTCCAGTATTTTCATTATTTCTTTCTCTTTTAGTTTGAATGTGTATACCATTACTAATTAAGTTATTTTCTTTTAATTTAGGTTTATTATTTTTTTTATGTTGTACTAGTTTAGGAGTCTATACAGTTATGATTGCCGGGTGGTCTTCTAATTCAAATTATGCTTTATTAGGAGGATTACGAGCAGTTGCTCAGACTATTTCTTATGAAGTCAGATTGGCTTTAATTTTATTGTCTTTTGTTTTCTTAATTGGAAATTATAATATAATTGGGTTTATTAATTATCAGTATTATACTTGATTTTTAATTATTTTATTTCCGTTAGCATTAGTATGATTTAGAATTTCTTTAGCGGAAACTAATCGAACGCCTTTTGATTTTGCTGAAGGGGAGTCTGAATTAGTTTCCGGTTTTAATGTTGAATATAGAAGAGGTGGATTTGCTTTAATTTTTTTAGCAGAATATGCAAGAATTTTATTTATAAGTATATTATTTAGATTAATATTTTTAGGTGGAGATGTATTTAATTTATTATTTTATGTAAAATTAACTTTTATTTCTTTTGTATTTATTTGGGTTCGTGGCACTCTACCACGATTTCGTTATGATAAATTAATATATTTAGCTTGAAAGTGTTTTTTACCCTTTTCTTTAAATTATCTGTTATTTTTCATTGGGTTTAAAATTTTATTAGTTTATTTAATTTTATTAATTAAATTTAGTAAAGTTAATAGAAAATTTTATTTCTATCTTATGTTTTCAAAACATAAGCTTGTTCAAGCTCATTAACTAATTTAAAAGACTATCTCATCATTTAGCTACTATTGGGTTAACTAAGTAGTATAAGAAGTATACAACAGTAAGAATTTGACCTACAATTACGTATGGATCTTCTACTGGACGAGCACCAATTCATGTTAATAAAATTACTGTTACTACTATACCTCAAAATATAATTTTATTAATTGGGTAAAATTGAATACCTCGAAACTTACTTAAGTGATAAAATGGTAAGATTGCTAAAATTGCAATTGATAGTACTAATGCAATTACTCCTCCTAGTTTATTAGGAATTGATCGAAGAATAGCATAAGCAAATAAAAAGTATCATTCAGGTTGAATATGCACTGGAGTAACTAACGGGTTAGCGGGAATGAAATTATCAGGATCTCCTAAAAGGTATGGGTTGATAAGAGTTAATAGAATTAGTAGTCCTAATATTACTAAAAATCCTACGATGTCCTTAAATGTAAAGTAAGGGTGGAAAGGAATTTTGTCGATGTTTGAATTTAATCCTATAGGGTTATTTGAACCTGTTTGGTGAAGAAATAGTAAATGAATTATTGTTATTGCTAATACGATAAATGGCAAAATAAAATGAAAAGTAAAAAATCGAGTTAATGTGGCATTATCAACGGCAAACCCGCCTCAAACTCATTGAACTAGGTCAATTCCTAGATAAGGAATTGCTGATAATAAGTTTGTAATAACAGTAGCTCCTCAAAATGACATTTGTCCTCAAGGAAGAACGTAACCCATAAAGGCAGTTCCTATTACTAAAAATAATAGGATTACACCTGCTATTCATGTTGGTGTAAATAAGTATGATCCATAGTAAATTCCTCGCCCTACATGAAGGTAAATACAAATAAAAAAGAATGATGCTCCATTAGCATGTAGTGTTCGTAATAATCAACCGTAATTTACATCACGGCAAATGTGGTTTACTCTGTTAAATGCTATATTAATATCTGCTGTATAATGTATAGCTAAAAATAGTCCGGTTAAAATTTGAGTTACTAAACAAATTCCTAATAATGATCCAAAATTTCATCAGGCTGAAATATTAATAGGGGCTGGTAAGTCTACTAATGCGTTATTTGCAATTTTTAGTAAGGGGTGATTTGATCGAATAGGTTTATTCATTAATTTATTAATCGTAAGGGTCCGTAGAATATTTTAGTAATTTTTACAATAGCAATTAAAGTAACTAATAAGTAATTTATTAATAAAATGGTTACTGAATTAGTAGGATAATTATACAATTTGTATAATCTAATTGAATTTTCTAAATTAAATGAATTTATACTCGATAATTGTTGTATTTCGTTATTTATAGTGAAAAATGAAGTTATTGACTTATCTATAATTAAAGATAAAATAAATAATACTGAAATTAATATAATAGAAGTAATTGATAATTTTATAGACAATGAAAATATTTCATTTGAAGCTAAAGATGTAACATAAATAAATAAAACTAATATACCCCCTAAAAAAATTAGGAATAATACATACGAGAATCAAAATCTTTTAGAAATTATTCCTGTAATTAAGCAAATTGTTAGGGTTTGTACCAAAAGTATTAATCCTATTGCTAAGGGGTGAATTATTTGTATAAAGATAAAATTAAAAATTATTATAAAAGAAAATAGTATAAGTTGTATAATTTCAAGAAGTAGTTTAATTAAAATATTAATTTTGGGGATTAATGATAAAGAAATTTCTTTCTTCTTGAAGTTTTAAAAAAGCATCTTTTATTTTTGGATTACAAGACCAATGTTTTTATTAAACTATTAAAACTAATGATTATAATTATATATTGAAGTCTACCAAGTATTTTGTTAATTATAGGTTTTTTTGTATTTGTTTCTAACCGAAAACATTTACTATCTATATTATTAAGATTAGAATATATTGTTTTAAGATTATTTTTGTTATTATTTATTTATTTAAATGTATTTAATTATGAAAGATTTTTTTGTATAATATTTTTAACTTTTAGTGTTTGTGAAGGGGCATTAGGTCTCTCAATTTTAGTTTCAATAATTCGAACCCATGGAAATGACTATTTTCAATCTTTTAATTCTTTACAATGTTAAAAATTTTATTTATAATTTTATTTTTAGTTCCGGTGTGTTTTATTAATAATGCTTTTTGAATGGTTCAGAATTTACTATTTATTATTACGTTTTTTGTTATTATKTTTAATTATTTTAGAAATTATTTTATAAATATTTCTTATTTTTTAGGGTGTGATATATTATCTTATGGTTTAATTCTGTTAAGTTTTTGAATTTGTTCTCTTATATTAATAGCAAGAGAATCAGTCAATAAGTATAGTAATTACAAAAATTTTTTCTTAATTAATGTATTGATGTTATTATTATTTTTAGTTTTAACTTTTAGAAGAATAAGTTTGTTTATATTTTATTTGTTTTTTGAAAGTAGTTTAATTCCTACACTATTTTTAATTTTAGGGTGAGGGTATCAACCAGAGCGTCTTCAAGCTGGAGTATATTTATTATTTTATACTTTGTTAGTATCTTTACCTATGTTAGTGGGAATTTTTTATCTATATAATTTTTCTGGCTCTATAAATTTTTATTTGTTAAGAGACTATTTATTTAATAGTGAATTGCTTTATTTTGGTATAATTTTGGCCTTTTTAGTTAAAATACCTATGTTTTTAGTTCATTTATGACTTCCAAAGGCACATGTTGAAGCCCCTGTTTCTGGTTCAATAATTTTAGCCGGTATTATACTAAAGTTAGGGGGATATGGTTTATTACGGGTATTTTCTTTTTTACAATTAGTTGGTTTAAAATTAAATTTTGTTTGGATTAGAATTAGTTTAGTCGGAGGAGTTTTAATTAGTTTTGTTTGTTTACGACAAACAGATCTTAAGGCTTTAATTGCTTATTCTTCTGTAGCTCATATAGGAATTGTTTTAGCCGGGTTAATAACTATAAGATACTGAGGTATATGTGGTTCATATACATTAATAATTGCTCATGGATTATGTTCTTCAGGTTTATTTTGTTTAGCAAATATTACATATGAACGATTAGGAAGTCGAAGTCTTTTAATTAATAAGGGATTATTAAATTTTATGCCCTCTATAACCTTATGATGATTTCTATTAAGATCAGCTAATATAGCGGCTCCACCAACATTAAATTTATTAGGAGAAATTTCTCTTTTAAATAGAATTGTTGGTTGGTCATGAGTGTCAATAATTATACTATCTTTATTATCTTTTTTTAGAGCTGCTTATACCTTGTATTTATATGCTTATAGTCAACATGGTAAAATTTTCTCTGGGGCTTATTCTTTTAGAGGGGGTAATATCCGTGAATACTTACTTTTATTTTTACATTGATTCCCTTTAAATTTATTAATTTTAAAAAGAGACATGTGTATACTTTGATTATATTTAAATAGTTTATTAAAAAATATTGATTTGTGGTGTCAATGATATGAATTTATTCATTTTAAATCGTGAAATTTATTTCAATTTGTACAATTAGTTTTTTATCTTTAATTTCTATTAGAATTAGATTATTTTTTATCAGTTTAAATTTTTTGCTGAATGAATTAGTTTACTTTTTGGAATGAGAAGTAGTGTCTTTAAATTCTTCTAGAATTGTTATAACTTTTCTATTTGATTGAATAAGTTTAATATTTATGTCATTTGTATTAATAATTGCTTCATTAGTAATTTTTTACAGAAAGGAATATATAAGAGGAGACATTAATATTAATCGATTCATTATACTTGTGTTGATATTTGTAATATCAATGATATTATTAATTATTAGACCTAATTTAATTAGTATTTTATTAGGGTGAGATGGTTTGGGACTGGTGTCTTATTGTCTAGTAATCTATTTTCAGAATGTAAAATCATTTAATGCGGGGATATTAACTGCCTTATCTAATCGAATTGGTGATGTTGCTTTACTGTTAGCAATTGCGTGAATATTAAATTATGGTAGATGAAATTATATTTTTTATTTAGAAATAATAGTTAATAGACCTTCTATAATAATTATTGGGGGATTAGTAGTTTTAGCTGCTATAACTAAAAGTGCTCAGATTCCGTTTTCTTCTTGATTACCGGCCGCTATGGCGGCTCCAACYCCAGTGTCTGCTTTGGTTCATTCTTCAACATTAGTTACAGCTGGAGTTTACTTATTAATTCGATTTAATGTTCTTTTAAGTGATACTTATCTAGGACAATTTTTATTGTTATTGTCAGGTCTTACAATATTCATGGCTGGGCTGGGGGCTAATTTTGAATTTGACTTAAAAAAAATTATTGCTTTATCAACATTAAGTCAGTTAGGTTTGATAATAAGTATTTTATCAATAGGTTTTTACAAGCTTGCATTTTTTCATCTTTTGACTCATGCATTATTTAAGGCTCTGTTATTTATATGTGCTGGTGCTGTAATTCATAATATAAATAATTCGCAAGACATTCGTCTTATGGGTGGATTAAGAATTCATATGCCGTTAACTTCAGCTTGTTTAAATGTTGCTAATTTAGCATTATGTGGTATACCATTTTTAGCTGGATTTTACTCAAAGGATTTAATTTTAGAAGTTGTTTCTATAAGAAATATCAATATATTTTCTTTCTTTTTATATTTTTTTTCTACAGGGTTAACGGTCTGCTATTCGTTTCGACTAGTTTATTATTCAATAACTGGAGAATTAAATTGTGGTTCTTTGAATATATTAAATGATGAAGGATGAATTATACTTCGCGGAATATTAGGGTTGTTATTTATAAGAATTATTGGGGGAAGAATACTAAATTGACTAATTTTTAGAACTCCAGATATAATTTGCTTACCGTTTTATTTAAAGTTTTTAACGTTATTTGTATGTATTTCAGGAGGTATTATTGGTTACATAATTTCTAATGTTTCTTTATACTTTATCAATAAATCAATTAATAATTATTCTTTATCTTATTTTTGTGGGTCAATGTGGTTTATGCCTTATATTGCCACTTATGGAGTAGTATTTTATCCATTAAGCATAGGTGGACAAGTAGTAAAAAGTTTTGATCAAGGTTGATCCGAATTTTTTGGGGGTCAAGTTTTATACCGGCTTTTAACAAAATATTCTAAAATTAATAATTTATTACAAAATAATAATTTAAAAATTTATTTGTTAACTTTTGTTTTATGAATTTTTATTTTATTTAGTTTTTTACTATTTTTATATTCAAATAGCTTATATTTAGAGTATGACACTGAAGATGTTATGGAGATTAGTTTTATCTTTGAATA